CCCGGCCTCCAAATTGACTGGATATTTTTCTAAAAACTTCCAATCAAAGTCCATATATTTTCTTTCAGGTTTTTTCTTTCGCATTTTTTTCAGAGACATATAAACCTTGTCTAGATAATTGTCTAGAGAATTCTTGTCTAGATAAACCTTGTCTAGATAATCCTTGTAATAATCCTCGTAATAATTCGTTTCTAGATAAAGCTGGTCTAGAGAATCCTTGAAATAAACCTTGTCTAGAAAACTCTTGTCTAGATAATCCTGATAATCCTTGTGATAATCCTTGTCTACATAAGTATTGTCTAGATAATTGTGTAGATAAGTACTGTCTCGATAAACCTTGTCTAGAAACTTCTTGTCTAGTATCCAATCCTTGAAATAAGTCTTGAAAACAATCTCCTCTGGTATATCAAATAAGTCGACCTCTTGGCTCTTATTTACTTGTAATGGCAATTTAGAAATAGAGGAGTCCTTCTTAGTTTCAGAAGAAATGTATTTATATGCTAAAAGATCATATTTATAGTTTTTCTTAAACTTAGTTTTTTGATTTCTTACTAATGAATATACTTCAGAATCATCTTGTTTTTTGGAATGAAGTAATGGGTCTTTTTCATATGAATCTCCTTTATTTAAATCGTTATTTTGAGGCGTATGGCGTCGGTTGACTTTATTTCGCCAGGCTTGTGCGCCTACTCGCTCCCAATGAACCTTAGATAAATTGTATTGAGACTGACCTCTTAACCAGTTTTTCCATGGATTCGTTCCAAAATTTCGAAGTTTCTTATGCTTTAATTCGGAATGGAATATTCCCTGTCTTTCAAAAGAATCCTTTATTGCAGTCTTAAGAAAAAAAGACGTTCCGCGATATTGAAGAACAGATCTTAACTTATCACTAACTAGGGTTTGTGATAATTTGTAAAATACATATGCTTGTGACAGGGAAGATAAATTTGGCAAGGAAGCAAATTTCGGAACAATCTGTGACTTCCGCTTAGTTATATTTTTTATAGGCGAACTAAAGGTAATTCTTTTTTGATTTGTTTCAGTATTGGAAATGTCTTTCTCAAAAAATTTTTTTGTTAAATTGATTCTAGGAATCTTAATGATACATAGAAAGATATCTAGGTATATTTTGTATATTTTTTCAATGAAAATATTTTGAAAATAATTCCATTTACTTATTAATCGAACATTTCTTCTTTTTACAATTTTCCAAATATTTTTTGCTGATTCTACATTATTATTTTGCTTTTTGTTGTTAGGACTATTATTTAGTACTGGAGTTACTTTTTTTTTTTCTTTTGTAATTCTTTCTATTTGATTTTTGATTGTGCTTGTTCTATTAATCAGATTTTGTATTTTTTCTTCTGAATTTGTAGAAGCTGTAGATCGAATTTGACTAAATGATTCATTAATTATCTCATTGCTGATTATAGAATCTTTTTCTTTTTGAGTTTCACTCGATTCATCTACTCCTATCCCTTTCAATCTTGTATTTTTTTTGATTATTTTCAAAATTGTGCTTTTTAGAACTAGAACCCTTTCTTTAAGCCGTTTTATGCTTTCTTTAAGCCGTTTTATGCTTTCTTTTGCGTTTCCTAGAACTCTAACAAAATTTTGCTTTATTTTTGGGTTGAAAACGCTTCTTATAAGTCGAAAGGCGCTCCCTTCCAATTTTTCTGCTGCGAATCTTTGACTTTTTTTGCCTAGTTCTTTAAAAATGGGCCCCCAAAAAATGGAAAAGGAACGGTTGGGTCGGGTACCACCCCAAGGATAGTCAGCTAGTCCCCAGACAGACCTTATAAAAGCATAATCGTTGGTTATCCTTTGTCTATCATCCGCTGTGTGCCAAGGTTTCAACTCTAAAGGCCATAAAACTTTGACCTGAAGACCGTAGTCCCACCACTCCTCCGGAAAGTTCTTGATGGATATGACGCCTATAGCAAAACCGTCATCGTTGCATAAAAGATGAGTCTCGTTTTCCCAGTCCTTTCTATCCTCAGCCCACTCGGGCTGCTGCAAAAATAAGATACGACCAATATTTTTAGCTATTATCGCTAAAGGCAATGCAATATATCTTCTCAAATAGGAGTTAAAAATTAATATGATACCTCTTATTCCTAGCCCATAATAAAGCTCATTCCATGAATCTATTCCATCCATCCGGAACAGCTCTTCGTCGGGGTCTAGTTCGATTTTCTCTTTTTTGATTCTTTTCAATTTTTTCCGTTCTTTCAATGCTTTGCTTTTTTTTTCGTCTATCTTCCTTTTTGTCTTCCTTTTTGTCTTCCTTTTTGTTTTTGTCTGTTCTTTCTTAGGTCCCTTAAGAGTGAAAAAGTCCCCTTTTTTGATTCGAAACCTATGCATCAAATTTTGCATTTTCAAAACAAGGGGTTTCACTACCCTAAAAGAACTAGACAGTGTACTGTTTAAGAAGCCCAAAAAAAGAGGGGAATGCGGAAACATTTCAATCTGTCTTACAACAACTCCGTTTTTACGCCTTAGGACGCTCGCAACACCTTTGATGTCATCCTGATGCCAAAATTGGTCGCGCACCGCTTTCAAGGAGGTCCTCCACACGTCCTTATTCTCGGTTTTCCACTCGATATTGGTGGTGAGGCTGCCAACGTGAACATGAGCAAGGCTTTTCTCAAAGTCAATACTATAAGGGTCTCCCCCACTCTTGATCAAATCCTTCATAACCTTCTCATTAATCTTTTTAGCAATCTGCGAATCAATGTTATTACTATCTTTAGAAAGATTTTTGATAAGTAAATTTTGAGTATCCTGATTCAAAATAATTTCATATTTGTATTGTGCTGATATAATATCAAAGCACTCATCATCTCCCCGCTGGGTCACAAAGGGTTCGCCCAGGTCGTATACGACCTCGCGGAGTAATACGTATGACCAGCGAGGGACGCGTTGACGGATGTGCGCTCGTCCCGCACTTTCTCCCACTTTATAAGTCCTTAGTTGCTGTAGCTTTTTTAGTTTTCGCTGGTTCCAATCAATGCTTCCCCCCCCTTTTTCCCAAGGCTTAGAAAAAAATTTTGCCAAAGGATTATAATATAATTTTCCTTCTGCTCTTAGTTTTAGTGTTTTACTTTTGAGTATCGCGAAGATTCTCTCTTCATATTTTGGGGACTCGAAAATGAAACCTGGCAAAAGGGTCTCATGAATTTGATTTAGAGCAAGGATTTGCTTAAGTTGAGATTCTGTAGGTTCAGCGTCGATTCTTTCACGAGATTCTGTAGTTCCATCGTCGATTCTTTCACGAGATTCTGTAGGTTCAGCGTCGATTCTTTCACGAGATTTTGTAGTTCCATCGTCGATTCTTTCACGAGATTTTGTAATTCCATTTTTTTTTCTTCGACGAGATTGCATTGCGTTCTGGACTTTTTCACGAGATTGCATTTCCTTCTTTTTTCTTCCACGAGATTTACGAGATTGAATTACATTGTAGACTTTTTCACGAAATTCACCCAATTGAAGAAGTGCCCTTTCGTCGCGTAGACGTGCTTCTTCGCGTAGACGTGCTTCTTCGCGTAGACGTGCTTCTTCGCGTAGACGTGCCTTTTCTTCCCTTTTCTCCTGTTCTTTGCTTTTCGGTGCCTTTTCTTCGCTTTTCGGTGCCTTTTCTTCGCTTTTCTCCTTTTCTTCGCTTTTCTCCTTTTCTTCGCTTTTCTCCTTTTCTTCGCTTTTCTCCTTTTCTTCGCTTTTCTCCTTTTCTTCGGGATCCTCGATTACTTTGCTAAATTTTTTGATTCTTCCACGAGAGGGCCCATTCAACAAAGGATCATACCTTTTTGGTAGGCAGAGGCAGGTTTCGTTCATTTTCTCAATACAAACCCGAGTCCTTTTGTCGAGTATATCTAGAAAAAGAAATCCCGTGTCTAGAGCCTCAATTCTCTTTATAAACTCGTTATTTAAGTTGTTTTGTCTTTGTTTGTTCTTATCAAGCCAATCTTTGTCTAGTTTATCAAAGGAGAGTCTTTCTACTGTGGACGAAGATATCATCCCTTTCGTCAGTTCCTTAAAACTAGAAAAACTAGGAGGATCTGTAAAAGATATTCTTTTTTTTCCATCACTTCGGCATGTATCAAAAAAATATTGTGAAGCTTCCTTTCTTACAGCCCCAAAAAAGTGTTGATTGCTTATGTATCGTACTGGACGAGTCCATTGAAACTGAAAAAAATCGGACGCTAAAATGCTGTCCACCACTATGGGGTCTTTTTGATCTTTTTCTTCATCCAGATCCATTCCCCAACGCTGAGGAGGAATTTCTTCTTTGAATAGCACTTTTTTTCGTGCAATCTCCTCTTTATTTTCCTCTTTCTTTTCCTCTTCCTTTTCCTCGTCCTCGTCCTCCCAGTAAGTGTCAGCTTCTCGGCCTTGTCTGGCTAACCAATTTGGTTGCAGTTGTGGGGCTTGGACGCTTGTCAGTGGATGTGGAAAAATGAATAAAGGTATTCTGCCTAAATAGTAGGCACAGGTAACAAATAAGAAAATATTCACGAACCGACCCGTGTTTCTCCTCAAGTTTATTAACAGCAAGTACTGAATTTCTGACACAACCCACTGAAAGGTTCGCATAAGGAATTCAAATTCTTCCCCAAGGGACCTAACAAGGTACTGATAAATCTTCTTTTTGTATTTATTCAATTCTGACTTAATGTACTTATTCAATTCTGCCACACGGTACTGAAAGTGTGAAAAACGGACCTGAAATTTTGCCCCAAGGTACTTATAAATGTACTTATCCAATGCTGACACAAGTTCCTTCTTAGATCTACTCAAAAGATAGATCCGTATCCAGTCGAATAATCTTTTCGTCAATAAAAGGAAACAAATGTGACCAATTAACCAACCAACAAAACTACTTGTTACAAATAACATCTTGTTGTTGCATCGAAACATATAAACGTTGACTAATCTGGCTAACGTTGAATTTGGTAAAAGGATCTGGTTGGCTAATTGAAAAATGAAAGTATTCAGGAAAA